ATAATGCCAAAAAAATATCAAGTTAGCTCATCCGTCTTTCTTTTTTATATTTATTTTTGCAGGCCTCTTGAATCTTCTCTTCCCCTATTTAGTATTTTATTTGAGTTTTTTGCGTAATGAAAATTGACTATTGGTTGACTTTTGATAGGAATTCTCTTGTTGAGACCCTATGAATCAATTGAAACCTCAGATTCATACTAGAGCCACGATGATTCATCAATAAGTCCCCAAACAAAACTCAAAGGTTCTCTGAGTAAGAACCATTTGATCATCACGTATTTAATGAATAGATGTAATGACTCAACAAAATCCAGAGAAATAGTTGTACTTCCGTCAAAAGCACATAGTTCTGAAAGAAGAAAAGTTGTTTGATTTAGGAAATACCCTTTTGAAATTGTTTTTTGAGTCCGGTTACGAGGTTTGAATAGTAGGTATGAATCATAGTCCAAATATTCCTTTTCTTGATCTATTCAATATATTCCGTGCTCCGGAAACTAGAATAAATATAAATATCCGACGAAGTAGAATCATCTCTGTCAAGATGACAGATTTTTTCTGTATATCAATAGGATCAATTATAACAAGTCACACACTCATATTCCGGAAATACCGAAACAAAGGAATTCGCGGTCGAACTACCAAAATGGGCTAGAAATCTGAGTCCTAAGCTGCTTTTTTTTTACTAGTACTTCATTGCTCTTATGAACCTAACTCACTGAAATTCCATCCAATAAAACGGAAGAATTATAAATCTCCAAAATAATAGATAGGAATATCGCAAATAGAGCCATTGCGACTCCCATAAAGGGAGTCGTACCCCAGCCCGGAGCCACTTTACCATATTCCGAATTCAATGGTTTCAATAAATCCCCCACAAGAGTTCGTCTTGGCCCAGATCTGGAACTACCCTCAACAGTTTGTGTAGCCATAAATACTATTTCATTGGTTGAGATCTGTTGACTTTGTATACCATTCCGTTGTAGTTGTAAATAAACTATCTTATTGTAGATCCATCGCGATCTTGAAATCTAATAATGGAAACAGCAACCTTAGTCGCCATCTCCATATCTGGTTTACTTGTAAGCTTTACCGGGTACGCCTTATATACTGCTTTTGGGCAACCCTCTCAACAACTAAGAGACCCATTCGAGGAACACGGGGACTAGTTGAAGTAATGAACCTCCCAATATGGAGGTTCATTACTTCAATTGAGATAATGAAAAATCATTTCATTTTTTTAGTCGGAACCTTAGGAGGTTCTCGAAAAAAGATAGCGAAAAAAATTATCCCTAGAGTAGAGACTAACAGGAATGTATAAACCAATGCTTCCATAGATTCGACCGTAATTTACAATTATAGCTTCCAAACCTATTTTTGGGGGATCATTTATCAGATCATTTATCAGATAAAGAAAGGGAAAGAAAACCCAGTGATTCGAGTCACGATTTCTCCGTCCCCTATCTCCCATGTAAAAAAAAATCAAATTCAAACGTAGGCGAAAAATACCAGAGCAATGTTGTATCAGACTATCTGTCTCCTTGTGGTTGGATCTCCAATTTTTTGGAATGTTCCAAATTCCACTTGAGCATCCAAATCTGGATCAATACCAGCAAAAACATCCCGAAACAAGGTTCTAGCACCATGCCAAATGTGTCCAAAAAAGAAGAGCAAAGCAAATGAAGCATGCCCAAAAGTGAACCAACCCCTCGGGCTGCTACGAAAAACACCGTCGGATTTCAAAGTAGCCCGATCTAATTCAAAAATTTCCCCTAATTGGGCACGTCTAGCATATTTTTTCACAGTAGCAGGATCACTGTAACTAACTCCATTAAGTTCGCCACCATAGAATTCAACAGTTACACCTACTTGTTCGACACTATACTTGGACTCTGCCCTTCTAAAAGGAACATCGGCTCTCACAATTCCATCTCCATCTACCAAAACTACCGGAAATGTTTCAAAAAAAGTAGGCATACGACGTACAAAAAGCTCGTGTCCTTCTTTATCTCTAAAGATAGGGTGTCCTAACCATCCAACAGCTATTCCATCCCCATTGTCCATTGAGCCCGCTCTGAATAATCCTCCTTTTGCCGGATTATTACCAATGTAATCATAAAAAGCTAATTTTTCGGGAATTTTCGACCAAGCTTCCGATAAACTCAGATTTTCAGCTAGTCCAGCACCGACTCTTCGATATATTTCTTGCTGAAAATATCCCTGATCCCACTGATAACGAGTGGGGCCAAATAATTCAATCGGGGTAGTTGCTGAACCATACCACATAGTTCCAGCAACAATGAAAGCTGCAAAAAACACAGCAGCGATACTACTGGAAAGGACAGTTTCAATATTTCCCATACGTAATCCTTTGTATAGACGTTGAGGTGGGCGGACACTAAGATGGAATAGACCCGCTAATATGCCTAACGTCCCCGCTGCAATATGATGAGAAGCTATTCCTCCTGGAACAAAAGGATCAAAACCTTCCGCGCCCCACGCTGGATTTACAGGTTGTACTTTTCCAGTTAGTCCATAAGGATCGGACACCCATATTCCAGGACCATACAAGCCTGTTACATGAAATGCACCAAAGCCAAAGCAAGCCACCCCTGCAAGAAATAAATGAATTCCAAAAATCTTGGGCAAATCCAAAGAGGGTTTTCCCGTACGTTCATCACAGAATATTTCTAAGTCCCAATACACCCAATGCCAGATAGCTGCCAAGAAGCACAAGCCAGAAAACACAATATGTGCGCCTGCCACACCTTCGTAACTCCAAATACCTGGATTCATTATAGTTCCCCCTGTAATACTCCAACCGCCCCACGAATTGGTTATTCCTAAACGAGTCATGAAGGGTATAACGAACATACCCTGTCTCCACATTGGATCAAGAACGGGGTCAGAGGGATCAAAAACCGCTAATTCGTATAGCGCCATTGAACCGGCCCAACCAGAAACTAAAGCTGTATGCATTATGTGGACAGAAAGCAACCGACCGGGATCATTCAATACAACGGTATGAACACGATACCAAGGCAAACCCATGAAATACCCCTTTATCAAAGATAAATAGACACTATGTAACTTTATCGCGTTGGACTAAAAAACGAATAAATTATATTAATAAATTATTAATAAATTATATTTTAATATAATAATATATAATTTAATATAATAATATATAATATAATAATATATATATATACTATTATGTACCTAATACCTAACCTTTTTCAGTAGATTATCTATGAACAAGGGTTCATTTTTATTCCGTTACATTGGAAATAATGGAAAATTTCTGTTCGTAGGAACAAAGAGAAGCAGATCTATTCTATACCCGATAAGTAACAATACGCAATGGGGAATTGGTTTCATTTTTGGAAAACGAATGCATAAACACTTGTTGATTATTCGAACGATCCCCTTTTTTCTTTATTTATTCCGTATTTCTGTATGAACCCTCCAATCTATATATAAAATAGGAGAGACAGAAATCCAAATTATGAAGACAATAAATGCGTTGTTACGTTTTCACATCAAAGTCAAAAAATATAGTACTTTAATTTCTTTCTTTTTTAATGCCCATTGGTGTTCCAAAAGTACCTTTTCGGAGTCCTGGAGAGGAAGATGCAGTTTGGGTTGATGTATAGTGCGACTTGTCAGACATATTGGGTCATATGGGATTTACCCGTTCTCTCCCCCGATCGAGATATCCTCTGTTTCGCCCAAGAAAGATTGATTGAACCTTCAAAAACTCGGAGCGCGAAGTATAATTAAATCCATTTTTTTTTTCGAGATCAATAATCCAAATTAGAAAAATTTATGGTTGGCTTGTATCAATAAAATGAAATATTCAGGCTCCGCTGAGAAAATACCAAATTGGTAATATAGGTACCGCTTGTATCATAAAGTATTTTTATACCCTAGGGGTTATCTCAAACTACCAATCAATCGAATAGTATAATAAATATATCAAATTGTTTGGCGGAAGGCATGAAACTAATTGAAAAAAAAAAAAACAAACAAAATCGTAGTAAAAAGAAGTGGCACTGACATAATTTGCCCTATATGTGCAAATATAATTCGGATAGATATTTACCCGGAGTAGAACATGAACCTAAAAAAATTCAATGGCCCTTTTAGGAACAAGAAAATGACATCGTGATTTGAATCTCGATGAAACAATACATCAATGAGAGGTTAGTTCAATAAAATAAGTTTTTTGAATTTTTTTTTAACAGGTTATCTAGGGAAAAAAGCAAAAACTTATGATGTTTCTTGAAAAATAGAATATAAGAAAAAGTCCCTTCATTAGAGAAAAACAAAAAACCTTGTTAAAAAAAAAATAGGACTGGAATCGACACATTGATTTTTTTTTCGCAATTTTTTTGAACCGTATGCATCCAAAGGTGCATGTACGGTTCCTAAAGGATACAATTTTGTCCTAATCAACCGACTTTATCGAGAAAGATTACTTTTTTTAGGACAAGAGGTTGATAGCGAGATCTCGAATCAGCTTGTTGGTCTTATGGTATATCTTAGTATAGAGGATGATACTGAGGATCTTTATTTGTTTATAAACTCACCCGGCGGATGGGTAATACCAGGAATAGCTATTTATGATACTATGCAATTTGTGCCACCTGATGTACATACAATATGCATGGGATTAGCCGCTTCAATGGGATCCTTCATTCTGGTCGGAGGAGAAATTACCAAACGTCTAGCATTCCCTCACGCTTGGCGCCAATGAGTTTTTTTCTGATTGAAAAAAAAAGACTATGCCTTCGCCATATGGAACATGAATAATAAGTAATAATAGCATGGCATTTTAAGTTCGATATGAACAAACCTTTTTCGTTTTTTCATAACATGAAATTATGTATCGAAATAGTAGTATGAAACAAAGGTTATTTCTAATTTTATCTTATGTGTCGGAGGTCTGTTTCAGCGTCACAAACCATTTTTCTTACACACCTGAAGTGCCTTTCTGATATTAATGTTATCAATTTTTTTCCTTACCTTAATTGATCAGGTCATAAAAAACCTTGGGATTGCTAAATTAAAGACGAGATAAAAAATATATAAAGCAACAGAACCATCATAGTATTTTGGACTTCTACGAAAGGAAGGGTGGTAAATGGATCATTCAACGATCTGAATCGGATTGATTCTATTTGTCTCTGGGACTTTTGTCCCTTTCTTTGGCGGACGGAAGGAAAGGGTCAATTCCATTGCAGAGCCGTATGCAATGTACAAAATATGCCTGTACGGTTGGTTGTTCAATTCTATCTTTTTATTATTGTTATTTTTCTTCTTTGACCAATCGTGTGAGATAGAGGAGCTACTCATGATGATATAATCAGGGTTATGATTCACCAACCTGCTAGTTCTTTTTATGAGGCACAAGCGGGGGAATTCATCCTGGAAGCAGAAGAACTGCTGAAACTTCGCGAAACCCTCACAAGGGTTTATGTACAAAGAACGGGCAACCCCTTATGGGTTGTATCCGAAGACATGGAAAGGGATGTTTTTATGTCAGCAACAGAAGCCCAAGCTTATGGCATTATTGATCTTGTAGCGATCGAAAATACTGGGGATTTCGTGTAAATCCATGATTCCATTTCAAACCGTAATTTTAATTTTCCTTGATTTTATATTGAATTTTTTTATTTTACCCAAGTAAAATAGTCATTCAATTGAAGGGAAAAAATTAATAATCATCAGGTTATTAGGTTAAGATCGATCTAAACCAGCCCGTTAGAATCCCATCATATATATACGATTTAACATGCCAACTATTAAACAACTTATTAGAAACGCAAGACAGCCAATCAGAAATGTCACGAAATCTCCCGCTCTTCGAGGATGCCCTCAGCGTCGAGGAACATGTACTAGGGTGTATGTGCGACTCGTTTAGATCATGAGCTCGAACAAATGAGACAATTGTTCCAGTATCAATGACTAGTCCCAATGAATAGATAGAATAGAAAAATGGAAGAATACTGTTTACTATCTAAACTCAAAATAAGGATGTACCATATACCTATATTGATTGTGTATGAATTTTATGGTTTCTATTGGTGCAAATCCAATCACCTCGATTTGAGATGAAAATCAATTCTCCATTGGTAATTGGTAGCAAAAGGTTATCCATTAAGCGGGGAAACCATATTTAAGAAGCAAAACTATTATGCTCCTCTCCTATTCTTGAAATAACGGACTAACAAGGTCAGCTACCTAGCCAACTTTCATAATTAAATGCCGTCACTGTATGGATAGCTCTCATTGTGAAAAGACCTATTACTGTATAATTCATGGGTAGAGCCAAAAGGTGCGAACTATACAAGTTACTAAAAACATTGATTAAATGGGATGGGAGAAAGAGCTCCGGTGTATAGAGAGGACCTCACCGTTTAAGAAGTAACCATAGAAACGAAGGAATCCACTATTTTATTTGAAAAATTCATTTTATTATCGTTATCGGTCGAATTTCTTATTTCCACAAGCGAAATACCTGACTGAAAGAAATAAAATAAATAAGAAATGGTGGTTGGGAAGGTTATAGTAGCAAAAGCCATTGGAATTTATATTTTATATATTGGAATAATCCGTTTTGTTATTAATTGAACCGGGGGAAAAGAATGACTGAACGAACAGAAATCAATTAGTTATTCAGCAAAGTTTAATTTGATTAAATGACCAGAGTTAGACGAGGATATACAGCTCGGAGACGCCGAACAAAAATTCGTTTATTTGCATCAAGCTTTCGGGGGGCTCATTCAAGACTTACTCGAACTATTACTCAACAGAAAATGAGAGCTTTTGTTTCCGCTTATAGAGATAGAGGTAGGCAAAAGAGAGATTTTCGTCGTTTGTGGATCACTCGGATAAATGCAGTAACTCGTGAGAACAAGGTTTCCTATAGTTATAGTAGATTGATACATAATCTGTACAAGAGGCAATTGCTTCTTAATCGTAAAATACCTGCGCAAATAGCTATATTAAATAAGAATTGTCTTTGCATCATTTCCAAAAAGATCATCAAATAAAAAAAAAAAAAAGAGATTATCAAATTATATACATAAATAAATGGTTGAAACAAAATTCCCCGGAGAATAAACTCCGGGAAGATAGAATCAAAATAAATTAAGATAAGTAGTATGAATGAACGAACATGTTTCAATAAAAAAAAAGATTTATTCTTCTCCATTTTTTATTACAACAGAATAATGAAATAGGGATTCTAGTCTTTTTCAAAAACTTCAATGTTGAGTTCAGATTGAAGTTTTGAGCCAATTGAAGAGTATAGTATGCCTATTTATTTCTGGTTCTAGGACCAGTAGTTCTAGGGATCGACTCGGTTCTCTCAAATTGTTTCTCATTATTAAGAAAAGGTAACGAAGATAAAATACGAGCTTGTTTTATAGCAATAGTAATTAATCGTTGTTGTTTCAAGTTTAATCTATTTACCCGTCTAGATAATATTTTTCCTTG